AGAGGGCCAAGAAACTAAAAAACGATTAATTGTAAAAACAAATAAAGATATATAGAAAAAAAAAAAAAAAGAAACAAAGGGAAAGTTCTTATTCGAAGCGCCTCGTGATCGTCAACCAATTCTGTGCTTCAATATAATTACCAGGAGTAAGCGTTATAGCCTGTTTCCAATACTCAGCGGCTTGAGCGAACCAAGCCTCCGCCATTTCAGAATCTCCTTGTTGAATGGCCTGTTCTCCACGGTCGGAATAGGCGGGTCAATTCCCTCCCTGAGAACCGTACTTGAGAGTTTCCTACCTCATACGGCTCGACAACCAACTCTTTTGTTTTGGTGTACCAGTTTTTTAACTTTAACCCACTTTCACTTTCTATCTAATTGAATGTCTAATTGAATGAGATTTCTTATAGATATTTGGTTTTTCTTGGATTAAACAAAAGAGAGTAATTACATGAGTTTCAAACTTTCATTTTGATTTAATTAATATATTAATTAATATAATAAGTTTTATCTTTTCTCCTACCTTCAGAAAAAAAAGTCATGTCCACTGTTATTAGATATTAGAATTTTCTGAAAGGTAACTATCCCGCTTTCAGATAAAAATTTATATAGAATCTTTGAAAAAGACTTTTTTTCATACTTCATAAAAAATAAAAAAGAAAAAGACTTACTGTCTTTAGGATCTGATGCTACACCGCTGCTCAATACCTTAGGGGATCTACTCTATTACATAAGTAGATTCCTAAGATTTATCTCATATTATGATATAAATAAACAGCTTTTGTTGTATCGGTCCAAAACCTTTCCAATTGATCTTTACGGTGCTTCCTCTATCAATTAAATCTTTTTTTATCCATAGAAAGAAAGTATTTAGGCATATCTAGTCTTCACTTCATATTTCGACCTATGAAGTTTATTTATTTGCTACAGCTGATAAAAAATCGTTTTGGACGATGCTTATGTAGAAAGCCCTTTTTTTTTTTTTCTAGTATTTCATTGACTAGCTGTTCGTTCTTTTATTTCTATAGTGGAGATAGTCGCACGTAATGACAGATCACAGCCATATTATTAAAAGCTTGTGGTAAAAAGGGGTTTCGTTCTAATGCCCGAAAATAATATTCTAAAGCTTTGGTATGTTCCCCATTACTTGTGTGGATAAGGCCTATATTATAGAGTATATAACTTCGATCATAGGGGTCAATTTCTAGTCGCATAGCTTCATAATAATTCTGTAATGCTTCCGCATAATTTCCTTCAGATTGAGCCGACATCCGTTACGGTCGTCATTCGCTTTAACGAATTCTCCGTTTCAGAACCGTATGTGAGATTTTCATCTCATACGGCTCCTCCTTTTAAGTGCATAATGAAAATAATATATGGAAAAAAGTGATGTCATTATGAACTAAGCGGGGCTAATGTTTTTACAAGAAATCCCTAGCCAACCTTCTTGCAAAAGATCTTTTCTTACTACCAAGTGGGTTCATGCTAGATAAAAATAAAAAAGTAAACTCTAAAAATTTCTTTGTTCTCAACGCCCCTAAATTTCCAGGAATTAGTCACTTCAACAGTCTTCAATGGTTATACGGGTATCCAAAGTACGAACGAGATGGATGTTTATTGTTCCAACCATTTTAATTGGTCCCAATCCCAAAGAAGAAGAAGAAAGAAAGGGAATCATTTTGAAGAAAGTTTTTGTGTTGTTGATTTCTCGGCGTAGTGCTTCTTCCCCTATGCCTCCTATTCGTATATTGTATTAGTGTAGTAGGATTGATCTCTAATACGGGGAACCATAGGTAAAAACCTTTTGCTCAATACTAGAATTCACAATTGAAGCATCTAAGGCTGCATTAATCGTGGATACATGACAGAAGGGATTGCTTTTTTTATATTCTAAACTTCACCTTCAAAAGCGTAGATTTTTTTTCAATACTTGTTTTTCTTTCTATTCCAAATCGGCGAGAAATAACAAAAATAATGATAATCAAATCGCACCATCTCTGTAATAAGTAAATGCCTCTTTTTCTCCGGAAGTTGTCGGAATGACTCGTAATAAGATATCGGCTACAATTGTAAAGGTTTTATCAATAAAATTTCCATTTATACGCGATCTTGGCATAGGTAGTAATCCATTATATAACTCTTTTTATTTCGTTTACCTTTTCTTTTGTAAGAAAATTTTCTCACAAACAAAGGAATTTTATAGTACGAACTAACATAAAAGCGGACTCATTAAAAAAAACCTTCTATCTACTTCCAATTCCAATTTTTCCGGTCAAAAAAAAGTATCTATTAACCATAATCTAAAAAACGATGAATAACTCGCTATTCACCCAGGTACTCAGTCATAATCCTGATGTCGGAGAGATGGCCGAGTGGTTGAAGGCGTAACATTGGAACTGTTATGTAGACTTTTGTTTACCGAGGGTTCGAATCCCTCTCTTTCCGTACTTTCAACTAATTCACCAATCGTACGTGATTGACCACAATGTATCAAATCAAAAAGAATAGATATAAAATCTACCTTGTTTTAATTTTGAAATAGATTCTCTATTCCTAATTTTTTTGATATGGAAAATGCTGGGAAGAGCAAACAAGGGACCCAAATCTCCCTACCAATCTATGATACATGAATAGGAAAAAGATTCCCCGACAAAATCCCTTACCTTGTGCCTTTTTATTTTTAATAAAAAACGAGGACAAAGGGGAGTTGTCCGAACTCTTGTTTTTAGTTATTTTTTTTACTTAAGTTAGGTTTATTAAGTCTGTCGAGAGTAATATTCTACGACAAGCAATTCATTTATTTTCAAACCGACGCATTTCCTATCTATTATTTGATTGACTAACCCTTCATATTGGAATGTGTGAAGAGTCAGATGGTTTGGCAATTCCTCAGGGGCAGATGAATCAAGAAGATTTTGAACCAAAGTTCTAGAGTTTTGTTCATCCTTCACTGTAATAATATCTCGGGGTTTGCAGCGATAACTTGGTATATCAACTATACGACCATTAACTAAAATATGTCCATGGTTAACTAATTGGCGCGCTTGAGGAATAGTCAAAGCCATACCCAATCGAAAAAGGATGTTATCCAAACGCATTTCAAGTAATTGTAGTAAAACTTGACCTGTTGACCCCTTGGCTTTTCCGGCGATACGAACATATTTAAGTAATTGGCGTTCTGTAAGACCATAATGAAAACGCAATTTTTGTTTTTCTTCTAAACGAATACGATATTGAGATTTTTTTCCGGAGCGTGATTGGTTTCTAAGATCGCTTCCTGCCTTAGGCCTTTTACTAGTTAGTCCCGGTAAAGCCCCCAGACGGCGTATTTTTTTAAAACGAGGCCCTCGGTAACGTGACATAAAGACTCCTTTTTTATTGAAATTGTACAAAACTAAACAAAATTAAAACTGAACTAAATGATAATGATAAATGACGTGAAATCCACTCCAATAAACTATTGGAATACAAAGAGTAAGAAGATATATTCTCTCAATATACAGATTTTTTTTATTGTATATACAATATATATAAATCAAATAAATCACAAAAATTTTGCTTTATTTTCTTTATTTATTTTGCAAAGATCTAACTCTTTTACCCAATATATCTTCCTATATGGAAGTTTATATGACATAATATAAATGGAGTGGTAACTCTTGGAAAAAGGTGAAAGAAGTCTTTTTAATCTTCTTTGATTTTGAAAGTACATTAAAAATCATGTAAAAAAACGAAAAAATATGGAAAAGCCGGCTATCGGAATCGAACCGATGACCATCGCATTACAAATGCGATGCTCTAACCTCTGAGCTAAGCGGGCTCAAATAAATAGTGACTATCATTAAATAAATAAAACATAACCTTAATTAATAGAATATAGCAGTATATCGACTTTCTAATTTTAATTTTCTTAGTTTCTAAATAAGAAAATCTTAATTAGATCAGAAATCTTTTTTTTTAAGTTAAATGATATCTGATTTGAAATTCTTGTTTTTTTGTTCTAACCTCATGCTATTATTATTATTTTATACTTTTTTTTTTCTTTTTATTTCTAATACTATTACTATAGAATTAATATTCGAATATAATTTTTTATAATTATTCGAATTTCAAATCTACGAAGTGGACTTAAAATCTTTTTCCATTGCACATTGTAGAATTCTAAGTTTTAATAATAATTAAAAATTTCTTTTCATGAAAGTAAAAAAAAAAAAAGAATCGACCGTTCGACTATTTCTTAAAATTTAAGACAAATATGAGAAAAAGAAGAACATATATATGTTATGTAATATATAACCATATTGAATTGCAAATACAAAAATGATAGAATCTTTGTTGATTAGACTAAATCAACATGGGTGGGGCTCACAAAAATGAAAGAAGATACCAAAGAAATAAGTATCTATATGTAATGAATTCCAAGGTTTCGGCATAAGAAAAAGTGGAAAGACATCATAATGAGATCCTAATAAAAAAGGGGATATGGCGGAATTGGTAGACGCTACGGACTTAATTGGATTGAGCCTTGGTATGGAAACCTACTAAGTGATAACTTTCAAATTCAGAGAAACCCTGGAATTAACAATGGGCAATCCTGAGCCAAATCCTTGTTTACGCGAACAAACCGGAGTTTAGAAAGCGAGAAAAAAGGGATAGGTGCAGAGACTCAATGGAAGCTGTTCTAACAAATGAAGTTCACTACCTTGTGTTGATAAAGGAATCCTTCGATCGAAACTTCAAATCAAAAAGGATGCAGGAGAAAAGCCTATATTGTCTAAATATAGGTAATACAAAACGATCTCAAAAATGACGACCTGAATCTCGATTTCTATTTTTTTATAAACAAAATAGAAATGTTGTGAATCAATTCGAAGTTTAAGAAAAAATCAAGTATTCATTGATCAAATGATTCACTTCATACATAGTCTGATAGATCCTTGGTGGAACTTATTAATCGGACGAGAATAAAGATAGAGTCCCATTCTACATGTCAATACTGACAA